ATAAATTTGAATCATTTCATTCGTGAGGAGCCGTATGAGATGAAAAATCTCATGTACGGTTCTGTAATAGAGATGGAATTAAGAAACAACCATCAACTATAACCCCAAAAGAACCAGATTTCGTAAACAACATAGAGGAAGAATGAAAGGAATATCCTATCGAGGTAATCATATTTGCTTCGGAAGATATGCGCTTCAGGCACTTGAGCCCGCTTGGATCACATCTAGACAAATAGAAGCGGGACGGCGGGCAATGTCACGAAATGTTCGCCGAGGTGGACAAATATGGGTACGCATATTTCCAGACAAACCGGTTACAGTAAGACCTACCGAAACGCGTATGGGTTCGGGAAAAGGATCTCCCGAATATTGGGTAGCTGTCGTTAAACCTGGGAAAATACTTTATGAGATGGGCGGGGTCTCAGAAAATATAGCCAGAAAGGCTATTTCAATAGCAGCCTCCAAAATGCCTATACGAACTCAATTCATTATTTCAGGATAATAATTAGAACCAAAGGAAAGAGGTCTTTAGGATGAAAACAAAAAGATGCAATTGTGGGTTCCTTATTTTCGAATACAGAATATTTTTTTACTTCCATTTTTGGACTGAAAGAAAAAAAAAATGATATGATTCAACCTCAAACCTATTTGAATGTAGCTGATAACAGCGGAGCCCGCAAATTGATGTGTATTCGAATCCTAGGAACTAGTAATCGACGATATGCTTATATTGGTGACATTGTTATTGCTGTAATCAAGGAAGCAGTACCAAATACGACCTTAGAAAGATCAGAAGTGATAAGAGCTGTAATTGTACGTACTTGTAAAGAACTTAAACGTAATAACGGTATAATAATTCAGTATGATGATAATGCTGCAGTTGTCATTGATCAAGAAGGAAACCCAAAAGGAACTCGAATCTTTTGTGCAATCGCCCGGGAATTGAGAGAGTTCAATTTTACTAAAATAGTTTCATTAGCACCCGAGGTATTATAAGATTATAAGACGAAACCGTGATATGGATATTTTGTAAATAAAATAGACAAATTAATTATATTATACCTCACACATATCCCTTTTTTCTTTTGTAGTAATTATTATAAATATTAGAAATAGCAATTATTATCTATTTCATATTAATATTTTATAATCTAAATAAAAAAATAATTGTAAAAAATAACAGATATTAGAAATAGAAAAAATGATTCCATATTTTTTTTGTAAAAATAGAATTTTTCTAAAAATATAGAATTCAATATAAAATATTCTATATTTATATTTCACTATATTTATATTTATTTCATTTTTTATAGTATTTTACAATATTTGATTTTTATTGGATTTTGACAATATTCCATTATTTTCTCTATTATTATATTTATTGTTTATTGTTATATATTTATATATATATATTTTCAATATATTGAATATTAGGTTAGATATTTTATTAAAAAAAAAATCGAAATAAGAAGCATGTTGATTATATCGAAAGTAAGGGGCAACAATCATTTTTGTTTATCATGAGTAAGGACACCATCGCTGACATAATAACCCATATACGAAATGCTGACATGAATAGAAAAGGAATGGTTCAAATACCATTTACTAACATCACCGAAAACACTGTGAAAATACTCTTACGAGAGGGTTTTGTTGAAAACGTCAGAAAACATAGGGAAAGCAACAAATATTATTTAGTTTTAACTCTACGGTATAGAAGAAATAGGAAAGGAGCATATAAAACTTTTTTAAATTTAAAACAGATCAGTACACCTGGTCTACGAATATATTCTAATTATCAACAAATACCTAGAATTTTAGGAGGCATGGGGATTGTAATTCTTTCAACTTCTAGAGGTATAATGACAGATCGAGAAGCTCGATTAGAAAAAATCGGCGGAGAAGTTTTATGTTATATATGGTAATCTTTCTACCATCTAAATTATGTGAGAAACTTCTATCCATTTATCCATTTTTGTAAGGAAAAGAGAGAGAAAAAACACAGGTTTCTAATATCACCCATATTAGTGAATTAGTGAATGCGCGAAGGAGGTTAAACTGAAAAAAAAAAAGAAAAAAGATTTACGAGGATAAAATTACTGAATGAATTACTTCACGGGGATATGTTTCAGGTTCTTTTATAGAATGAAAATTGGATTAGATTATAAGCTATGTTTCCGAAAAGATTCGATATATTTTTATATGTTTATATGTATATAACCGGAAAAGAAAAAAAAGAAGCATAAATCATTCAAATTAGACTATTTTTGAATTTCAACAATTTTTTTTTTTGAAGAAGGGTAAAATTAGAAGTTCAAAATGTAAGGAAACCTTATTTTCTTATAATTAATAAATTGGGGATTAACTTATTAAGGAATTACAAATATGAAAATAGGGGCTTCTGTTCGTAAAATTTGTGAAAAATGTCGATTAATTCGCAGACGAGGACGAATTATAGTAATTTGTTCCAATCCAAAACATAAACAAAGACAAGGATAAT